TGCTTCAATTCGGAGTTCTTAGTTACTTCGGAGGGATGAATCTTAGGGATGGAATAATTAAGTCATAATTCATTGGACGATTGTATCATTAACTATTTCTTTATTTTTTCTTTATTTTAGTGCGAGGAACTTATCATGAATCCACTGATTTCTGCCGCTTCTGTTATTGCTGCTGGGTTGGCTGTCGGGCTTGCTTCTATTGGACCTGGAGTTGGTCAAGGTACTGCTGCGGGCCAAGCTGTAGAAGGTATCGCGAGACAACCCGAGGCGGAGGGAAAAATACGAGGTACTTTATTGCTTAGTCTGGCTTTTATGGAAGCTTTGACAATTTATGGGCTGGTTGTAGCATTAGCGCTTTTATTTGCGAATCCTTTTGTTTAATCCTAAAAATAGGTAAATTACTAAAAAAACAAATAAATTAAATAAATAATAAAAATATAATAAAAAATAGAAAATAGTAAGTAGAAAATAGAAAAAAGGTGTGAAGTGATACAAAAAAAAGAACGGAGTTCCTTTTTTTTTTTTTTTTTAGTCTATCTAAAAGAGGAGATCATATGAAAAATGTAACCGATTCTTTAGTTTCTTTGGTTCACTGGCCATTCGCCGGGAGTTTCGGGTTTAATACCGATATTTTAGCAACAAATCCAATAAATCTAAGTGTAGTACTTGGTGTATTGATCTTTTTTGGAAAAGGAGTGTGTGCGAGTTGTTTATTTCAAGAATAGGCTGGATTCAACCAGCTGCACTTTTTTTTTTCGTTATAACTAGGACGGAAAAGGGTGCATGATTCCGCGAATTACTTCTGAATTAATTTAAAATCATATTTAAGAACCATAGCATTTCGTGATTCATTGGTAAATCGAATTTGATTCTCTATCAACCAAACCCATAATGCGGGACCATTAACATGGTTAAAGCTAAAGTTTCAAGTCCAGACTCAGCACAGTACTCTTTCTACTACTATCGTTAATATAGAATAGAAATGTTTTCAAAATGAATAATTGGAAGTTTTTTTTCGATATAAAACACTCATGTCGATAAAAATATTTGGTCTTTTTATTGTATTGAAAATTTTCTTGGAAAGTATTGGAAACATAGGTATTTCAACCAACTCCTTTTTATGCTGAATCGATGACCTATGTATAAAGTAAGAAGAATTCTTTGGATTTGAAGAAAAAAGAAACAACTTTGCTGACAATTATATATTTTTGTTTAGTCAGAAGAGTCCTCCGAATATTCTGGTCTTGAATTAGTGATCAGTAGAAACATTCATTTTGGAATATGAATGGAGAAGAAGGGTAGAGGATAGACTCATTACATTAAAAAAAAGATATGGGAATCCCCCCCCCATCCATAAGGAGTTGAAATAATTGAGTGTGAGAGCCAAATGAATCGAAAAATTCATGTTTGGTTCGAGAAGGGATCATGGAAGTTTTGAGATGAATATAAAAATAATCTACTTTCATTAAGTGATTTATTAGATAATCGAAAACTGAGAATCTTGAATACTATTCGAAATTCAGAAGAATTGCAGGTAGGGGCCATTGAACGGCTGGAAAAAGCCCGGGCCCGCTTACGGAAAGTCGAAATGGAAGCGGATCAGTTTCGAGTGAATGGATACTCTGAGATAGGACAAGAAAAATTGAATTTGATTAATTCAACTTATAAGACTTTAGAACAATTAGAAAATTACAAAAATGAAACCATTCATTTTGAACAACAAAGAGCAATTAATCAAGTCCGGCAACGAGTTTTCCAACAAGCTTTACAAGGAGCGCTAGGAACTCTGAATAATTGTTTGAACAAAGAGTTACATTTACGTACCATTAGTGCTAATATTGGCATGTTTGGGGCGATGAAAGAAATAACTGATTAGTATTAGTCCTTTTACTGTAGGCATTATTTTTTTTTCTTCCAAAAAAAAAATTAAGAAATACTCATGGTAACAATTAGAGCCGACGAAATTAGTAATATTATCCGTGAACGTATTGAACAATATAATAGAGAAGTAAAGATTGTAAATATCGGTACCGTCCTTCAAGTAGGCGACGGCATTGCTCGTATTTATGGTCTTGATGAAGTAATGGCAGGTGAATTAGTAGAATTTGAAGAGGGTACAATAGGCATTGCTCTGAATTTGGAATCAAATAATGTTGGTGTTGTATTAATGGGTGACGGTTTAATTATACAAGAGGGAAGTTCTGTAAAAGCAACAGGAAAAATTGCTCAGATACCGGTAAGCGAGGCTTATTTGGGTCGTGTTATAAATGCTCTGGCTAAACCTATTGATGGTCGAGGTGAAATTTCAGCTTCGGAATCTCGATTAATTGAATCTCCCGCTCCAGGGATTATTTCGCGACGTTCTGTATATGAGCCTCTTCAAACAGGACTTATTGCTATTGATGCGATGATCCCTATAGGCCGCGGGCAGCGAGAATTAATTATTGGGGACAGACAGACCGGTAAAACAGCAGTAGCTACGGATACGATTCTCAATCAA